GAATTCTGGGTCGCGAACAGTGATTCGATTGATGATGAAGAAAGAGAATTCTTGGTTCAGTTCTCCACCTTAACGACAGAAAAAAGGATTGATCAAATTCTATTGAGTCTGACTCATAGTGATCATTTATCAAAGAATGACTCTGGTTATCAAATGATTGAACAACCGGGATCAATTTCCTTACGATACTTAGTTGACATTCATCAAAAGGATCTAATGAATTATGAGTTCAATAGATCCTGTTTAGCAGAAAGACGGATATTCCTTGCTCATTATCATACAATCACTTATTCACAAACCTTGTGTGGGGCTAATATTTTTCATTCCCCATCTCCTCATGGAAAACCCTTTTCGCTCCGCTTAGCCCTATCCCCTTCTAGAGGTATTTTAGTGATAGGTTCTATAGGAACTGGACGATCCTGTTTGGTCAAATACCTAGCGACAAACTCCTATGTTCCTTTCATTACGGTATTTCCGAACAAGTTCCTGGATGACAAGCCTAAAGGTTATCCTATTGATGATATCGATATTGATGATAGTGACGATATTGATGATAGTAATGATGACCTTGATATTGATACGGAGCTGCTAACTATGACGAATGTGCTAACTATGTATATGACGACGAAAATAGACCGATTTGATATCACCCTTCAATTCGAATTAGCAAAAGCAATGTCTCCTTGCATAATATGGATTCCAAACATTCATGATCTGCATGTGAATGAGTCGAATTACTTATCCCTCGATCTATTAGAGAACTATCTCTCCAGGGATTGTGAAAGATGTTCCACTGGAAAGATTCTTGTTATTGCTTCGACTCATATTCCCCAAAAAGTGGATCCCGCTCTAATAGCTCCAAATAAATTCAATACATGCATTAAGATACGAAGGCTTCTTCTTCCACAACAACGAAAGCACTTTTTCATTCTTTCATATACTAGAGGATTTCACTTGGAAAAGAAGATGTTCCATACTAACGGATTCGGGTCCATAACCATGGGTTCCAATGCGCGAGATCTTGTAGCACTTATAAATGAGGCCCTATCAATTAGTATTACACAGAAGAAATCCATTATAGAAACTAATACAATTAGATCAGCTCTTCATAGAAAAACTTGGGATTTTCGATCCCAGATAAGATCGGTTCAGGATCATGGGATCCTTTTCTATCAGATAGGAAGGGCTGTTACACAAAATGTACTTCTAAGTAATTGCCCCATAGATCCTATATCTATCTATATGAAGAAGAAATCATGTAAGGGAGGGGATTCTTATTTGTACAAATGGTACTTCGAACTTGGAACGAGCATGAAGAAATTAACGATACTTCTTTATCTTTTGAGTTGTTCTGCCGGATCGGTCGCTCAAGATCTTTGGTCTTCATCCAGACACGATGAAAAAAATTGGATCACTTCTTATGGATTCGTCGAGAACGATTCTGATCTAGTTCATGGCCTATTACTATTATTACTATTAGAAGTAGAAGGCGCTCTGGCTCTGGCGGGATCCTCACGGACAGAAAAATCTTGCAGTCAGTTTGATAATAATCGAGTGACATTACTTCTTCGGTCCGAACCAAGGAATCAGTTAGATATGATGCAAAATGGATCTTGTTCTATCGTTGATCAGAGATTTCTATATGAAAAATACGAATCGGAGTTTGAAGAAGGGGAAGGGGCCCTCGATCCGCAACAGATAGAGGAGGATTTATTCAATCACATAGTTTGGGCTCCTAGAATATGGCGATTTGATTGTATCGAAAGGCCCACTGAATTGGGATTTCCCTATTGGACTGGGTCATTTCGGGGCAAATGGATCATTTATCATAAAGAGGATGAGCTTCAAGAGAATGATTCGGAGTTCTTGCAGAGTGTAACCATGCAGTACCAGACACGAGATAGATCTTCCAAAGAACAAGGCTTTTTTCGAACAAGCCAATTCATTTGGGACCCTGCGGATCCATCCTTTTCCCTATTCAAAGATCAGCCCTCTGTCTCTGTGTTTTCACGTCGAGAATTCTTTGCAGATGAAGAGATGTCAAAGGGGCTCATTGCTTCCCAAACAAATCCTCCTACATCTATATATAAACGCTGGTTCATCAAGAATACGCAAGAAAAGCACTTCGAATTGTTGATTCATCGCCAGAGATGGTTTAGAACCAATAGTTCATTATCTAATGGATCTTTCCGTTCTAATACTCTATCCGAGAGTTATCAGTATTTATCAAATCTGTTCCTATCTAACGGAACGCTATTGGATCAAATGACAAAGACATTGTTGAGAAAGAGATGGCTTTTCCCGGATGAAATGAAACATTTGATTCATGTAACAGGAGAAAGATTCCCCATTCCTTAGCCGTAAAGATATGTGCCCATGAAAAGGGGATTAAGTGGAACAGAATTGGCCGGATGGTAGAGTCGTGGAAACACTTGTTTCTTCCATCTTTTTGGCCTTAGCTCCATGGAACAATATGCTACTGCTGAAACATGGAAGAATT